GACTAGCTGTACCTACCGTTTCTTTTTTGGGGTCAATATCCGCAATGCAATTCATCCAACGATAAACAAAACCTAATCCGAATTATAGAGCTACGACACAATCAAACCCGAACGAACAAAATGTTGAGTTGAATCGTACCAGTCTCTACTGGGGGTTATTACTCATTTTTGTACTTGCTGTTTTATTTTCAAATTATTTTTTCAATTAAAAATAACGAGGGAGAATAATATATAGAGGAGGAATTTTCTTATCCCATTCGGAAGGATCTCATCTCATAATTACCCATGACTGTTTATGTCTCTAGCATGACCACTTGATGAAATGTGGAGGGAAGTGGGGTAAATGGCCGATACTACTGGAAGGATTCCGCTTTGGATAATAGGTACTGTAGCCGGCATTCTTGTGATCGGTTTAGTAGGCATTTTCTTTTATGGTTCATATTCCGGATTGGGTTCATCCCTGTAGTAATCGGATGAACTACGGTATAGATATGAAAGCGTAAGAAATCAACGGGACCCTCCTTCCCCTCGAATTAGAGAAACAAAGAAGGGGGAGGTACCCGCTAAATTCGTAATAATTAGAATATTTTATCGCATAAAAATAAAGTCAAAAAATAGGTATATCAAATAGCACGAAAACTCTTCTATACTACTATAAAAAATTAGAGTAGTATATCCTCTTTGTATTCATCAAATTCAAGTTGAAATTTTTTTATAAGTTCATTAAAATTCTCTCTCTTTTTTTATTTGTCCACTACTTTGTTCTATCTATTATATGCGTAATAGTAATAAAAAGTTAGGTTAAATATCCCGAACCCCCCCCAAAAAAAATCTATAAAAAATCTAAAATTACGCGTCTTTGACACAAGAAAGGGAATTTTACACATCCTTTTCTTGTGTCTAAGATTAGGAAGGCAAAGAATCCCTCCTAGACTAATTTAGTCCCCTCATTGATCTATGTGTTCTATTCTACGCTTAGTCTAGTATCTAATCGAATTTTATTCTCGAATAGAAAAACTATTAATGTATTCGAGAACATTTAAATATGATAAGAGTTACATAGTCACATCATTACAATATAGGGCTTTTTTACTTTTTTTTCGTGATCATACATAACTATAAACAAACAAGAACAAGAATTTGGTTCTTATTATGAACTTGATCTAGAAATTCATTTCAGACAATTGAACTTTCTCGAACTGTTTCTTTTTAAGAACTAAAAAAATTTGTGCTAAAATAACCGATGCCAAGAAGAACAAAAGGCCTTGGACGCGTAATGGGTCTTGAAGTACTATTTCTGTATCTCCCTGACCGAATCCACCTACATTAGGATTACTCGTTAATGGTTGATCGAGTTTTATGGATTCGCCCTCTGAAACAAGAAGTTCTGGCCCCGCAGGAATAATATCAACGACTTGACGCCCGGCCGAGGCATCCCCTATGGTTATTTCGTATCCGCCCTTTTCTTTTCGTATTATTTTCTTTACTATACCGGCTGCTGTAGCATTATAAACAGTATTATTACTCTTGCTTCCGTCAGGATAAATCTGCCCCCTCCCCCTGTTACCGCCTACATATATGGGATATTTTAAAAAGTGAACATCTTTCTTAGTAGCGGGGTCCGGTGAAAGAATAGGAAAGGTGATTTCACGATATTTTTGCCCCGGAACAGGGCCTATCACAAGAATATTTTGTTTATTTGGTCGGTAGCTCTGAAAAGAAAGATTGCCTATCTTTTCTTTCATCTCGGGAGAAATACGATCGGTTGGGGCCAACTCAAACCCCTCAGGTAAAATAAGAACAGCTCCTACATTCAAACCCCCCTTCTTGCCATTAGCAAGAACTTGTTTTAGTTGCATATCATAAGGAATTCGAACAACCGCTTCAAATACAGTATCAGGAAGGACCGCTTGTGGAACCTCAATATCCACGGGTTTATTAGCTAAATGACAATTGGCACATACAATACGACCAGTCGCTTCTCGGGGATTTTCATAACCTTGCTGTGCAAAAATGGGATATGCGTTTGAAATAGATGCTTGAGTTATTATATATATAATGAGTGATACGGAAATGGATCGAGTAATCTGTTCTTTTATCCAAGAAAGGGTATTTTTAGTTTGCATGGTCCAATTTTTGATCCCGAAATTTCTACAATAAATTGGGTAGGTCGCTAGTATAGTTCCCTATCCACGATTCTGCTATTTACTGGAATATAGGAGGACCTTACTGCCCTGGAGGGTAGAAAGAGTCAGTACGATTTGGAATTCTTATGCCCAAAGTATCAAACACTCTAATTGGGTTAATATCTAATTGAATTAATATCAGTAGACCTTTTTTTTCAGTCATTCATTGAATGATAAATCACTACAAGTGATGGGGATACGCGATTTAAATAACGGAAGATCCAATATTTCAAAATTGTATCTAGAATGACTGGAAAAGTGGAAACAAGGCCAGATATAATTTGATCGTTATGAGAAAATCCAAAATCTTTATAGATAGAGCCAATCATTAGTTCCCAACCGTGCGGCGAATGGAATCCGATACACAAATCGGTTAATAAAAGAATAGAAAATGCTTTTATTGTGTCGTTTAGGTTATATAGGAATTCCTGAACCCAAGAGTTAAGAATAATAAGTTCTTCATTACCTATAAAAGAATAACCACTTAGAATAACGAAACAGATTAGATTGGTCGAGAAGGACAAAATTGTATGTATACAATCTTCGTTGTGTAGCTTGATCAATTGAATCGTTTCTTTATGGATTCCTATATGAAGCTTTTTTACCGGGTATTCCTTTATCACCTCGTCCAACAGTAAGAGATCCTCTAATTCTATGAATTTTTCTAAAAGAATCTTTTCTTGAATATCATTCAAAAGAGTTTCGGATTGCTTGGTATTCCACCAATTAGTAACCCAAGATTCCAGACTTTTATTAAATGCTATAAAGCTCCACCAGGGTAAAAATACTATAGATACCAGAAATAGAAGGGGAATAAATGCTTTCTTTTTTGCCATGTTTTTCATTTATAAATTGTTAAGTGAATTTTTAAAGTGGCCTCATTCGTCGACTCTATGCGATCTAATCTTTTTTTTCACCAAAATAAGTTCTATTCCAAGGTATCGAATCATTCTCTGTTTTTTATTTGTGATTCGGTAATTAGTCCTTGATAATTTTGAAGAATCTTGCAAGAATACAGAATTAAAATGCGAAAATAAGAAAAAAAGAAAGTTTCCAGCTATTTAAATTGATCAAATTCTAAGCAATTCCTTCTTTTAGATGAATCCCCGAAACCCGCTTTAGTTAATGAATTCGGATTTCGAGACAAACCAAATATCGCAAAAAATGCGTTGACTGCCATAGCACAAAAAGAATTTATAAATTTTTCTGAATGTTATGATCAAAACAAAAAGGGGTAGCAAAATAAGACAGAACTTGGATAATTATCGTTATAAGAAATCCAAATGCTGGGTCATTCATAAGAGAGCGAAAGAAGGGAGAAAACGAAACATCGAGAGAGAGCATGAATTTACATGAGCTATTTGTCTCTAACCTATCAATTCAAAATATTGAAACAAAAATTAATCAATTGCTTTATTTCAAACGCATAAATTTATTTTTTGCAGACAAAAACAATCCCCCCTTTTTGGATGTTTCACATATCCATATAATATGCGTTTGCTTTGATTCTAATGGACGTTCTTCGGTTCATTTCAAAATACTTCAATCGGTACGCGCAAGAAATAAGCCAATTCGGCGGCTTTTTGTTCCATTTCTCGTGGAGTTAAATTCTCATCAGTACGAGTCAAAGGAACGGCCCCCCGGCCTCTGATTTCTAGATAAAGGACACGCCGAGGAGAAATACCCTCTTTAAGTTCTATTCTGATAGACTGAATATCGTTTATAAGGAATCGGAGGAAGATGCGACGATTTTTTCCCGGAAATCCCCAACGAAAAATACACACTATTCCTTCTTTTTTATCGAAGAGATCATAACCACTACCTACATTCCACGAAATTGTGCACCACAAATAGGAGCTAATAAAGAGGCCCGCGATACCATAGAAAGACATGACAATCCCTTGTGGAAAAAAAAGGATTTGTTGAGAGGAAAATAAAGATATCAAACTCCTACCAAGATAGCTGGAAGTTCCAACTAATAAAAACCCTAATGAACCTAAAAAAAGGATAAACGCCCAGCAGAAATTACTTGTTTTTCTAGACCCCCTTATAAGTTCTATCCGTATACGTTCTGATCGCCAATTCATACTAATCTAGTTGCATTTAATTTGAATTGATAGAATAACAAAAATAAATTTAACTTATACTTTACTTAACGCTCCGTTTCTGAAGTAACTCTCATCAACTAGCACTATCCTAATGTGAACCTGTAGGGGTAATTCATAAAATTCGTTAGATCGAAAATAAGAACGTCCCCTCATATGACCCTGCCCTAGATATCTACAAGCACTGACTTTCTTATGGATCGGCCGTGATTTTAAAATAGTTCAAATGAATTTATCCCTATATAAGCTTTCGTATGCATAAGAGTTCTTGCGCTTATGTTCGAAAGAAATCTATAACATATTCCACTTTTCAATAAAAAAATGGATATAGGTGTTATGATTCAATCAAGTCTAAGTCTTGAAAAAGTTTGATTTGGACTAACCATCCAGTCTAAACAATCTTGTTTTTTTGAACATGAAGAAATAAAGAAGCCATTGCAATTGCCGGAAATACTAGGCCTACGAAAGGAACAAAAATAGAGGGAAGGTTTATATCTGTCATAGAATGGGTACCTCGATTGACTATTTGTACCTGTTTGTTATATTGTTCTAAAATTATCTTAACTTAATTAGAATTCTAATTCTATATAATTATACTAATTATATCCAAGTGAGTATAGTATATACTAAGTTCAAGAAATGTAGAACTAACTAAATAAACTTAATTAGCCTTCGACACAAAAAAATATATGTTTGATAATCAACTTTT